ATGGTGCGTGAGTTCATGATCAGATATCTGTATATAAATCCTATATAGACATAACCTAGTCTTTTTTTCTAGAATCAGTCAAAGATATTGAAAAATAGATTGCTCTTGTAACTCAGAATGAACGGTTTCGGTGGAGAAGAGAAAATAAATAGCGATTTATTCCTATGGATATTCCTATGGGGCACGCAGGAGGAGGAAGAAGATTCAATCGACCCACAATATGTTGCGTGGTCCAAGGAAATTACGGATCTGCTTGCACAATTTCATTTATATCGAATCTTGCTATCAGTCTTAGTATCAGAATAGCTGATATAGTCATGATTCAATGGGTCAGGTCCACTTACTTTTTTTCTCCATTTCTCATTTTTCCGCTGGATTTGATCCTGATTGGAACAAGAGAGAAGTATGAATACTTTGGTAATTGCTACTTGGGTATCTAGAATATATATGTCCCAAGACAAAAAATCTGAATAACGAGAGTATGTCCCTTAGTAACATAGTAGTCTTCCTAATGCCTAATGCGGGACATCCTATTATCATAATGAATAAACAAGTGTTCAACCCTATAACTCATTAGAACTTTGACAGGCAGTTCCCTTTTTATACCATCTCTATCGGATGCGGAAAAATGACCATTGCAGCTTCATGGAAAAGCCCTTTATCGGATTTGAACCGATGACTTACGCCTTACCATGGCGTTACTCTACCGCTGAGTTAAAAGGGCCCGTTTAATTCCAAAATTTAGCCCACTAAGAATCTACTGGATATACCTGTACAATTATATCTTGTACAATTATATCTTGTATATATTGTATATAATATATACAATATACATATACAGATGGGGGCTCATTCAGGAACAATGAATAGTTAATTAAATACATATATAAATACATATATTAAATTAATATAATAGTAATATAACAGTCTATGTTTATTATATCTTAACGATGCGCGAATCAATGAGTGAAAATTAGAATGAATGGGTTTGACTTTTTCTGTCGGGCAAGACATCCCCTATACTCCATTATTTTGATTATGATTAGTTTGATTATGATTAGATTATATAATTAATCTTTGTTATATAAGAATTGTTATTCTTATATTATATAATGAATGGTTCCTGAATGAACAATAGAGAAATTTTATTACATTAATATTATATGTATACGGAATCACGAAAGCACGAAAGGTTGTTCGTATCCTAGCATTCATTATATTGACAATTCCAAAAAACTACTCATACTATGAGTATAGTATGATGGCGATCGGGTGGGCGTGCCCCTATCGTCTAGCGGTTCAGGACATCTCTCTTTCAAGGAGGCAGCGGGGATTCGACTTCCCCTGGGGGTAGTAGGGTACGACGAAAGAAAAGTTGACCATGAATTATCAATAAACCGACAATTGATTCTTCCTGGGTCGATGCCCGAGCGGTTAATGGGGACGGACTGTAAATTCGTTGGCGATATGTCTACGCTGGTTCAAATCCAGCTCGGCCCAAGAATTCACCGATCCTTGAGGATGATATAACCAATCCGTACTCCAAAAATACATGATGATATGGAGGAATAAAGAGTCAACTTGATTCTATTTGTTCCTCCATGTTCTGATGTTTCTAACAATCTGGATCTATGAATTCTTTWAAGNCCAATCCGNGAAATAAAATGTNAAACAATAAATAATGTAAGCTGTACACCTCATTTTCTTGGGATTGTAGTTCAATTGGTCAGAGCACCGCCCTGTCAAGGCGGAAGCTGCGGGTTCGAGCCCCGTCAGTCCCGCACCAGCCTGGGATCCTATGAATCGATTGATTCATCTCTCCGCCTTCCGCGAAGGGGAGGAGACAAAGAGCAGTATCTAATTCCAGGTGGAAGGATCCTTATTTCACATTTATCATCGGGCAAGGTAAGCTCAATTACTAATTGAATTGGGGACAATCTCTTTATCTCGCCCAAATTGCACGCTGGATTCTCGATTTATACGTCTGAATCAAGGAAAGGAAGGAGGATACGGATACTAATAAAAGATCAATCAAAGATCCTGTCTTTCTGTTCTGGGGGTGGAGAATAGAAAATAGAACAAATAATCTTTTTTCATTTTTCTCTGTCTTTCAAGAAGATTAGGTCATCACAAAAACTTAGCTTAGAACTTAATTCGTTTTCCAGTTCACTTCTACTGTTTGGATCTGTGACGGATGGAATGCTGGTCGAACCTCATTCATATGATATCATTCTATAAAGAATGAGGACGGCGGGTTATAGAAAGGAACGAAAGAGTAGAAAAATATGAGAAATTCAAAGGGATTCTTGGGTGGGGGTCAGAAATGCAATTTTTCGATTCAGTATGGATAAAAGATCTTCCTATGTTATACTATTCAATTCTCGACGATGAATTGATTTGATAGATCAGATATTGTTATTCATGATATTATAATCCGATTCAGTATCATCAGGATTTCATTAATCCCATTGAATTTCAAAATTATGGAGAAGGATTTCTCATCTCTATGGGATTAGATCCCGATTTCTTGCGAAGCAAAATAAAATTAAATTATGAGATTATGGAAGTAAATATACTCGCATTTATTGCTACTGCGCTGTTCATTCTAGTTCCTACTGCTTTTTTACTTATCATCTACGTAAAAACAGTCAGTCAAAATGATTAATTTGAATGAAACTTGAGTTAGTCTTATTTTATTAGTTTAGTTCTTTTAAAAATGATTCAATAAATGAAAGAAAGGGATTACAATTCCAAGTCTTAAATGAAATGAGCAGACTGGATTGAATCCGCGGTATATGTATCCAATAGATGAGATAGTACGGTGGGGAGAACTATATGAACCTTTCTACCGTACTATCTATTGTGTGAAGATATGGAATATGGAATTGATAGAGATCAATTTACAATCAATCTACAATACAATATGTATCTACATACATGTGGATGCAAATCCATAAATTCATTATCACATATTATAATATATATATATATAGATTCAAATAGCACTCCCATTCCATCTCTTCGCTCCACCCATCCATTCGTTTTATTTTGATGAATCCGAAATAATCTAAGTTAATAACTTAATTGTAATTGCTCTAATTCATAGGTTTCTCTTTAATTAAGTTAATAACTTTCATAATGATAATCAGTAATCAGGATAGATTTTTGTTTGATTAAATTAAGATTTAGAACTAATTTTTTTAACTATTGCGAAAGAGTGGAGGAGTAGTATGCGCATATACAAAAGAAAGGCAAGTAATTTTTTTAGAATTCAATTCCGAAGAAAAAGAAATAATTGTGAATTGGATGATCTGTACTAGACGATCCAAGGAGTTCTATGGTAAGTTATTCGTATCTGGAAAAGGGGTAGTAGACCTTTTTTCATGCTTGAACCCTGATGGTGAGGCGATAAAGCATAAATAAAATGCCAGGAGTCTAAGGTAAGTATATGTGGATCACCGGGCGCTCTTCTTTTCTTATGCGTAGCCTCTCCAAGGTTAGGTTGCCCACAGTATAAAGTTGTATCTACTCTAGAACGACTCCCCCTTTGAACAGTAAAGAGGGAAAGAAATCAAATAGGGATTGTTGCTCCTCATTGTAATATCCATTATGATGTTAATGTTATGGTAAGAAAGAACGGGTTCATCAAAATGAAATGGAATATTTTGGAGGAATAGAATAAATTTGATTGGAAAAAATCAATTTTCTATCATTATCAGGGGAGTTGCTTTGATTTTCAAAATACGAACGCGGGAATAATTGAGATAGCGGATCCAAAGGTTAAATTCAAATTAAAGGTAATTAATTACTAAATTTCTGTGGAATTTTGAGATGGAAGATATGTTTATTTAAACATAAAACGATCTAATTATGAAATTAAACAATTGATACAAGCTGATTACTCAACTCAATTACACTCAATTAGTAGTACCCTTAGAGTCCACTTCTTCCCCATACTACGAGTGAAAGGGAAAACGTAAAAACTACCATTAAAGCAGCCCAAGCGAGACTTACTATATCCATGTGAATCATGCCCCCTATCTCGATGAATATAAAGGAATTGTTACATTATTGATCCCTAAAATAATAATAGGGGAATTGGTGGTGCAGAGTCAAAAAAATGAGATTATGACTTAAAGCTATTGACAAACCGATCCAATGGATCCGCTTGTAACAAGTATATATTTCCTATATAGGATTGATTTGTGGTGAGGAAGAATTGAATTAAGCACAAGCGCAACAGATACACGTTACCCATTGGAAGTATCAAGGGGATGTTACTAGGGGAATGGAACATGTCGTAATAGTAAGATCTATTCTTTGTTTTGTTGCGTTTCATAGGGAAAATATATCTACATATATACCATCAATCAAGATGGATAACTGTCTCTCCCTAAGCTAAACCTTACGTATCTCTGTTTCTGTGAAACAATCGGTAGACACCCTATTACATTGCTACATTGCGGGGGTTACCACAGAAAAATTCTTTTTACTTTCTTCTATAGGGGCCAGTTAACCATTCACTATTGAATGACTGGCTGAGCACTGAAATCCTATCGCGAGTACGGCCTGTATACAAAGTATCTTCAGCCCTCTCCACAACCCCTAGGATTCCCCCGTGGCGAATCCAAGCGAGATCTAATTCACGACTGAATCAGGAGACCCTACAGTGGGCATTGGTAGGGTACTGGTAGGGTATGGTAATTAGGAAAGATTGATAGTTATAGTCTTTCCTATAAGTCAACCCCCCTGGATCCTCGGAGCAAAGATTTACAGCCCTTCTTTCATAGAACCCGCGTATTTTGAAGCTGATTCTGAAGATAAATAAAGTATCAACAGTTCTTTTCGTCCACCGGGCAAGAATCAGGCCAGTTATATCAGCGAAGCAGGATTCCGAGCCATTTGTTGTGTTGATCAGGCGACACCCGGATTTGAACTGGGGAGAAAGGATTTGCAGTCCCCCGCCTTACCACTCGGCCATGCCGCCAAAAAAGAAATGT